CAATAAGAAATCTTTAAAACCCATAATTCAAAAATAGAATCAACGCAAAAGGAATGTTATAATTCATTAATTTGAGTTAATTTGAATTTCTGTATATAAAAAAAATAATGTTAGGAATTCATTGCTTTGAGTTTATTTGAAATTTTGTATATTGTTCCAGATTTGTTAAAATAAAATCGATTGAATTCTTGTTCAGATTAAAATCAATCAAAATTGATAAGGAGTTGGTTAATGATGCTCGAACATATACTTGTTTTGAGTGCCTATTTATTTTCTATTGGTATTTATGGATTGATCACAAGTCGAAATATGGTTAGAGCCCTTATGTGTCTTGAACTTATATTAAATTCAGTTAATATCAATTTTGTAACATTTTCTGATATTTTTGATAATCGTCAATTAAGAGGAGACATTTTCTCAATTTTTGTTATAACTATTGCAGCCGCTGAAGCAGCTATTGGACCTGCTATTGTTTCATCAATTTATCGTAACAGAAAATCAACTCGTATTAACCAATCAAATTTATTGAATAAATAGTATTAATCATATAAATGAAAATTTGAATATTAATAAATTAATTCAAATTCGCGGGTTTGATACGGGCAAGGTATGGTCGTGCTTGCAAAAAAATAAGAAATCAAAGTATTTTGGACCTCCCTCATAAATCAATTCGAAAGTAAATTGATTCTGATCACCCATTGATTCGTCTGGAATCGAACTATAGGATTCATTTATAAGTTAGTTTACTAGACTGAAAATTTATGAACGTTCAAAAATGTATAAATCAAATGTCACATTCAGTAAAGATTTATGATACATGTATAGGATGTACTCAATGTGTCCGAGCGTGCCCCACTGATGTATTAGAAATGATACCCTGGGACGGATGTAAAGCTAAACAAATCGCGTCTGCTCCAAGGACCGAGGACTGTGTTGGTTGTAAGAGATGTGAATCCGCCTGCCCCACGGATTTTTTGAGTGTTCGAGTTTATTTATGGCATGAAACAACTCGCAGTATGGGTCTAGCTTATTGATACATTCCATAAAACTCTACTTGAATTCATTTTTTTTACCGAAAAAAATTCGTGCTCAAAATCAAATTAAATTGAGCACGGATTTTTCTGGCCCAAGTCTATCTTGTCTTTACCATGAACCATTTTCCTTGCTTAACAATAATTGTAGTTTTGCCACTATTTTCGGGTTGCTTAATTTTTTTTCTTCCACATAGGGGAAATAGAGTCATCCGGTGGTATACTATATGTATGTGTATATTAGAACTTCTTCTAACGACTTATGCATTCTGCTATCATTTTCAATCGGATGATCCATTAATCCAACTAATGGAGGATTATACATGGATCAATTTTTTGGGCTTCCACTGGAGCTTAGGAATAGATGGACTCTCTATAGGACCCATTTTACTGACGGGATTCATCACTACTTTAGCTACTTTAGCGGCCTGGCCGGTTACTCGAGATTATCGATTATTTCATTTTCTGATGTTAGCAATGTACAGTGGGCAAATAGGATTATTCTCTTCTCGAGATCTTTTTACTTTTTTTCCTCATGTGGGAGTTAGAATTAATTCCCGTTTATCTACTTGTATCCATGTGGGGAGGAAAAAAACGCCTGTACTCCGCTACAAAATTTATTTTGTACACGGCGGGGGGTTCTATTTTTCTTTTAATGGGAGTTCTGGGTATCGGTTTATTTGGTTCTACAGAACCAACATTAAATTTAGAAATATTAACAAATCAGTCCTATCCCGTAGCCCTGGAAATAATATTTTATATTGGATTTTTTCTTGCTTTTGCTGTCAAATTGCCAATCATACCCCTACATACATGGTTACCAGATACCCATGGAGAGGCACATTAAAGTACTTGTATGCTTCTAGCCGGAATCTTATTAAAAATGGGAGCATATGGATTAGTTCGGATAAATATGGAATTATTTCCCCACGCTCATTCTCTATTTTCTCCTTGGTTAATAATAGTAGGCGCAATGCAAATAATCTATGCAGCTTCAACATCTCTCGGTCAACGAAATTTAAAAAAAAGAATAGCCTATTCCTCTGTATCTCATATGGGTTTCATAATTATAGGAATTGGTTCTATCACGGATATGGGGCTCAACGGAGCCCTTTTACAAATAATCTCTCATGGATTTATTGGTGCTGCGCTTTTTTTCTTGGCCGGAACAACTTAAGAAAGAATACGTCTTGTTTATCTAGACGAAATGGGTGGAATAGCTATCCCAATGCCAAAAATATTCACGATGTTCAGCAGCTTTTCGATGGCCTCCCTTGCATTACCAGGCATGAGTGGTTTTGTTGCCGAATTAATAGTCTTTTTTGGACTAATTACAAGTTCAAAATATGTTTTAATGACAAAACTCCTAATTACTTTTGTAATGGCAATTGGAATGATATTAACTCCTATTTATTTATTATCTATGTTACGTCAGATGTTTTATGGATACAAGATCTTAAATGGCCTAAACTCTTATTTTTTAGATTCTGGGCCGCGAGAGTTATTTCTTTTGATCTCTATTTTTTTGCCCGTATTCGGTATTGGTATGTATCCCGATTTCGTTCTTTCACTATCAGTTGAAAGGGTTGAAGTTATTCTATCTAATTCTTTTTATAGATAGTTTTTCTTTTTTTTTTAAGAATAATCTTTAAGAATAATCTTATCATTTAAAAAATGTTTGTTGTACAATGACAAAAAGAAGACTTTTTCTTCTTCTCTTGCATTAAGTAAAATGAGCTGGCTAGAACCTCGCGAGGTTCTAGCCAGTTCAAATTAGTTTTTCATCTGATATGCGTTGTACACTTTTCTATTCGGAAGAACTCCCCTTTTTATTCAATTAGATGTTAATGTAAATGAACCATAACTATGTAGTCCTATTCTAATAGATTGACTCCAAAATAGCATATCCAAATTATAAGAAATCCAATAGACGCCACAATTGCTGAATTTGTACCCTTGAATTTTCTATTTGTTCGAGTATGTAAATAAATTGCAAATATGATCCAAGTAATAAAAGCCCAAGTTTCTTTTGGGTCCCAACTCCAATAGGATCCCCATGCTTCGTTAGCCCATACTGCTCCAGAAAGAATTCCTATGGTTAAAAAGAGAAATCCTAGACTAATAACCCGATAACCCCAATAATCCAACTGTTGAATCAACTGCAACCTATAATAATTCCTTGGAGAAAAAAAAGAAGTTTTTTGTAAAACATTTCTTCGTTCATTCATGTATTCGATTTCCCCAAGGAAAAATGACTCATTTAAATTTAATAAATGATTACTCGTAGGAAAAAACCTTCTCTTTTTTCTAACTGTAATAACTAGAAGTGATACTGATAATAATGATCCACATAAAAGAGCCGCATAGCCTAATATCATCATACTTACGTGCATTATTAGCCACTCGGATTGAAGCGCGGGTACTAATATTGCAGATTCGTGGATTTCAGTTAAGAGCCCTGAAGTAGCAAAGCCTTGGGTAAAAAAAGCACTTGGGCCAATTATTGTGCTTAGAAGATTTTTCATTTTTTTGAAATACGGAACTATATAAATAAAGGAAAAACTCCATGAAAGAAAGATTAACGATTCATATAAAATTGCATAGTGGAAAAATGTCCCGAATAAATCCAACGAGAAATTAATAATCCTGTTATACAGAAAAAAGTCATTATCATGCCTTTTTTGGATGAAACATATAGTTTTATGATTCCATCGATTAAAAAGGTTATTAAATGAATTGTAATTATAATTGAAACGGTCGAAAAAGAAATATGAGTTAATATGTGTTCTAAAGTTGAAAATATCATATGATCTCAAAAGGGGAGTTCTATAATTCAAATTATACATTCAAAATAGGAAATTGAATTCATTATAGGATCAATTTTCTTTTTTTAGGGGATGATATGCCGCCACTCGGACTCGAACCGAGATGCTATAGCACTGCTTCCTAAGAGCAGCGTGTCTACCAATTTCACCATAGCGGCCTGTCTTGACCTCATAATAGCCTAGGAATAAGTAATCGTCTAGATTTAAGAATTCAATTGGGCGCAATATTTTTTAGCAAAGATTCAATTTGATGAATAAAATTTTCTTCAAATACATATTTGAAGGTTCATTATTTTAGTTTAGAGTCTTCGTTTTATTGTTTATTTTAGACTCTTCTTAACTCGAACGCCTGAAAAACTAGATAGTCCTACTATGCCTTAAGGGATAGAACGTTTTGGAATTCGTTAAGGCAAACAGAAGAATTATTATTCTCCATATTCTAATCTAAGGGTGGAACGAATTCCATTCCCTTTTGAGTTAATCAATAAGAAATGGAATTCGGAAATTTGCTTTTCAAAATGAAATGAGTCCATTTTTGAATTAAGTCGATTTAGATTATTTCAACGTGTTATGTTTTATTACTTAGTTTATTTGTTTGTCGCACAAAAAAACTTTTGGAATTCCCAGCAGAAAGAGATTTCCCCAAGGAAAACGCTTTTAACGCTGCCCAATATCCCTTCCTTTTCCAAAAATTTTTACGAATACGCTTTTTTGATGCAGAAGTACGTTTTTTTGGAACTGCCATTTAAATAAAAATTTCTAGATTTTTCATTGGTATAGCTGGATGTGAAAGACATCTATTGTTCATATTGTTCCAAAAAATCTTCGTTTTTCTAATTCACTTTTTATAATTCACTATAGTATTTATTTTCTAGCTAATATTTTTTCTAAAAATCTAGAAAAATCTAAAAGAATAGAATTAAGGTGGGTGAACGATATGGGAATATCCCGTGAAATAGTACTAAAAATCGAAAAAAAGAAGAATATTTTTAGTAACTTGATTTTACTTTAATTTTCAAATTCCAAGGAAACGAGTAATTAATCTCTTTCTTTCATATGATTTGACCAATTGTAACTTCTTGATTTGAATATTTGAAATATTTAGCAGAAATTCAGAAAGAATAAGAAAAAAATTCTATTTAAG